TCTCAATTGATCCTTTGTTATTGCTCAGAGACGAAGTAATCGATAGGGATGACAGGATTTGAACCCGTGACATTTTGTACCCAAAACAAACGCGCTACCAAGCTGCGCTACATCCCTTTGTAATTCATTTATAATGTTATTGTAAAGAATACCTGTTTTGTTTTCCACATACGTTATTTCATTTTGATATCCATTATCATTTTTTCTTTTTGATCTCATATCATATATTATATAATAAGAAACTTACGCAAATTTCGTTAATGCTCGAGAAAAAAAAAGGGCGGCGCTTTCTTTTTTATTTTTAAGAAAAGGAAAATCTTATCTATGAAATTGTTGTACATTTTATTTTAATTTGAATTAGAGATTCCGTGTACAAAAGAAATGCAAGTTGCCTTGAATTACATAGAATCGGATTCTGTATCTATTAGAATTATGTATTAGAATAAAATAAAGAGTAGTTATTACATTACAATAAAGAAACAATAAAGAAGGAGGATTCAAAATGCGAGATCTAAAAACATATCTATCCGTGGCACCGTTAATAAGTACTCTATGGTTTGCGTCTTTAGCAGGCCTATTGATAGAGATCAATCGTTTTTTCCCCGATGGATTGACATTGCCTTTTTTTTCATTCTAGTTATCAACGCGTGGGGGAGAGGGTGAAGAAGATTAGAGATACAATTAAATATCTGTGATTACTACCCCCCTCCTCTTTTTTTTATTTAATTTGAATAAGTTAGAAAAGAAAAAAAAGTGGATTCAACTTCAGTAAAACTCGGAACTCGGGGTCCGCGCTTCCAGTGAAAGTAACTTCAATTAAATTAAAATTAAGAGAAGGTAGTTAGAAATGTAGTTAGTGTAACAGTATTCTACAAGACGCTTAAATGAATTACTGTGATTCTCATCGAAACTTCTAATTGAGATAGAGTTTCAAATCTTTGTATTACTTATTATTAATATAATTAGAACTATATTAGTTGCAATGAAATTTTTGATAATTTGGATTTCGAGTTAGCAACTTCACTTCTTTTTCCTTCCTTTCTTCGTTCCTTCAGATCGGAAAATAGAAGAGTTGAATGAATAAAAAATCCCAAAATCCCAAGGAGGTTTATGGCCAAGGGGAAAGATGTTCGAGTAAGGATTATTTTAGAATGTACCGGTTGTGTTCGAAAGAGTGTTAATAAGAAATCAACAGGCATTTCGAGATATATTACGCAAAAGAATCGACACAATACGCCCAGTCGATTGGAATTGAGAAAATTCTGTCCCTATTGTTACAAACATACAATTCACGGGGAGATAAAGAAATAGATGGAATCTATCGCTTGCGTGTCACCTTTTCAAGGAAGATGACAATGATATAAAGAAGATATTAAGTATAGAATAATATAGTATAGAAAGAATACTATAGAATCTTATCGAATATATATTATCTTACTATAATATAATAATATAATAAATATATTATGCATAGAATATATTATCCTATAATATAATAATATAATAAATATATTATGCATAGAATATATTATCCTATAATATATTACGCTAATATATATTCGAAATTCGAATTATATCTATTTCTATATATAGATAAATAGAATATATAGATAAATAGAAATAACTAGATTTTAAATAAATATTTTAAATAAATAGAGAAATATATTCTATTGAATAGGAATATATTCTATTAATTAAAATATTCTATTAAATAGAATATTATTATATTAATAGAAATATATAATTAGAAATATATAATTAGAATAATAAAAATAAAATAATAAAAATGAAAATAATTAAATATTAATTATTTAATTAAAATTTAATATAATTAAAAAAAAAATATTAAATAATAAATATTCAATATATAATTAAATATATATATATAAAATATAAATTAAATAAAAAAAAAAACAAATCCTATTTCTGAATTCGAAATCATTTTTGATCCAATTGAACGAAATAGGATTTTTGAAATAAGGAATAAACAAACCATGGATAAATCCAAACGACTTTTCCCTAAGTCCAAGCGATCTTTTCGTAAGCGTTTGCCCCCGATCCAATCGGGGGATCGAATTGATTATAGAAACATGAGTTTAATTAGTCGATTTATTAGTGAACAAGGAAAAATATTATCTAGACGGGTGAATAGATTGAGTTTAAAACAACAACGATTAATTACTATTGCTATAAAACAAGCTCGTATTTTATCTTTGTTACCTTTTCTTAATAATGAAAAACAATTTGAAAAAAAGCGAGTTGGTCACTCTAACTACTGATCTTAGAACCAGCAAGCAAAATAGGCTTACTCAAATTGAAATGGGATCACAATTCCAATTCGAATTGAACCATAGATTGATGTTTTGTTCAAAAAAAAAAAAATGAAAATCCAAATTTGATTTTCGTGTCGTAAGAAAAAAAACGAATTGGGGGAGAAGAAACGTTTTTTTTATTGAATGTTTTGTTTAGTTTGACTACTTTACTTGATCATATTATCATCATATTTTATCGTACGAGTTTCTATTCTATCTTCCCGGAATTTCTTTTCAAGAAATTCCATGTAAAAAATTCTATGGATTCCTTACAATTTCCTTATTTTCTAATGTCATTGGAAATCGTATAAAGACAATTCCTATTTAATATAGCTATTTGTGCAAGTATTTTACGATTAAGAAGCAATTGTCTCTTGTACAGATTATTTATTAATCTGCTATAACTATAAGATACCCTGTTTTCGCGAATTATTGCATTTATCCGAGTGACCCACAAACGACGAAAAGTTCTTTTCTGTCTATCTCTATCCCGATGGGCCGAAACCAAAGCTCTTATTTTTTGTTGAGTAATACTTCGAGTAAGTCTTGAATGAGCCCCGCGAAAGCTTGATACGAATAAACGAATTTTTGTTCTACGTCTACGGGCTATATATCCTCGTCTAATTCTGGTCATTGAGTACACGAAACTTTGATGAATAACTAATTGCTTTCTTTTCTTTCAGTTATTCTTTTTCCCCTTTTCTATAATAACAAAACGGATTTTTCCAATGTATAAAATAATAATTCCAACGGCTTTTGCTACTATAACCTTCCCAACCACGATTTTTTCTTTTTTTTTTGGAGACATTTCGTCTCGAAATAAGAATAAGAAACTGTATTGATATTAGGTCTCAAACACAAACAAAAATATAATAAATAAGCAGTAAATAGAAATAGATAAATAGTGGGTTCCATAGTTTCTATGGTTACTTTTCTTAAACGGTGAGGTCTTCTCTATACACCGGAGCCCCTCCTGCATTTAATCATTGAATCAATGCTATTGTTAACGTGTACAGTTCACATTCTTTTGCTCTACCTATGAATTCTCCAGTAATAGGTCTTTCACAAGGAAATCTATCTATTATAGTAACGGTATTTAATTATGAGGATTAGCTAATTCGTTGACCCTCTTAGTCCGTTCTTGCAAGAGTAGGGGCATAAATTTTCAGCCTGTTAACTTTTAATAAGATTTTCCCTGCTTAATGGATAATCATTTGTTACCAATGGGAAATTCTTTCTTGTTTTAAATTGAAAATTGAGGTGATTGAATTTGCACCAATGAAACCATAAATTTGATACACAATAGACGAATGTGATAGATCTTTTTTTTTTAGATAATGAAAGGCATTCTTCTATTCTATCCTATTCATCCGTACTGACACAGATAGTGGAAAAATTTTTTCTTTCTTTTGTCTCTTTTGTCCAAGCTCATGATCTAAACAAGTCGCACATACACCCTAGTACATGTTCCTCGGCGCTGAGGACATCCCCCAAGAGCGGGGGATTTGGTAACGTTTCTAATTGGCTGTCGTGTGTTTCTAATAAGTTGTTTAATAGTTGGCATTTTGAATCGTATGCATAATGGGCTGGTTTAGATCGATCGTAACCGTATGATTCTGAATTTTTTCTATATTAAATAATAGAATATTAAATTAATAGAATATTAAATCGAAATTTCGGTAAAAAAAAATATCAAATCGCGATTTGCATGAAATTTCTTCTATTTCTTATGCAACTGCTATAAGATCAACAATTCCATGAGCTTGGGCTTCTGTTGCTGACATAAAAACATCTCTTTCCATGTCTTCGGATACAACCCATAAGGGTTTTCCCGTTCTTTGTGCATAAATCCTTGTGATGATTTCACGCAGTTTCAGCAGTTCTTCTGCTTCCAGGACAAATTCTGCTATTTGTGCCTGATAAAAACCAGCAATAGGTTGATGAATCATTACCCTGATCATATAAGAAAAAAAGGTTTAGTCTAGCTCTCATAATATAAATATTATAATAAATAATAGAAATATAATAAATAAGAAGGGTCCGGGAAGAGATAAAAAAGAATAAGAAAAGACGATAGAATTGAACAACCGTACAGGCATTGTTATTGTTTGTACATTGCATACGGCTTCACACTAGAATTCACTTTTATTTTACCTTTCATCGAAAAAAATCTAGGCTTAAATCAGTAAATGCTCCAATAACCACCCTTTCCTTGGGAAGAGGTAAAAAGCAAAAATACTATGGTGGTCCCGTTGCTTTATTTTATCAGTGATTTAGCAATCCCAAAGTTTCTTTTTTTTTTTTTAGTTGAAAAAAAAAAATAATAATATTATATTAAATAATAATAGAACCTTTTTTTTGTACTCTTTCATAACATAAATAGTGTTAAGAGCCCTCCGGTGCGAAAACAAAAATGTTTGTGACGCTGAAAGAGGTTCCTGATAGAATAAAATCAGAAAGGCCCTTAATATCCCATACGACTCTTTCGATACATAATCTAATGTTTAAAAAAAATTTCTTATATCTATATCGAATTCGAAATGCCATGCTATTATTACTTAATATTTATATTTCATATGGCGAAGGCATAGTTTTTTTTCTTTCAAATAAAAACCCATTGGCGCCAAGCATGAGGGAATGCTAAACGTTTGGTAATTTTTCCTCCGACCAGAATAAAAGATCCCATTGAAGCAGCTAATCCCATGCATATTGTTTGTACATCTGGTCGCACAAATTGCATAGTATCATAAATAGCTACTCCGGGTATTACCCATCCGCCAGGAGAGTTTATAAACAAATACAAATCTTTGGTCTCGCTCTCTATACTCAGATATACCATAAGACCAATAAGTTGATTCGAGATCTCACTATCAACACCTTGACCTAAAAAAAGTAACCTTTCTCGATAAAGTCGGTTGATTAGGATAAAATTCTATCCTCTAGAAACCGTACATGCACCTTTTGATGCATACGGTTCACCAAAAATAACGAAAATAAAAAAAAGAATCAATGTTTAGATTCTAGCCCTGCTTTTTTTTGATAGTGAGTACTTTGTTAACCTTTATTTTGAATCTTTATTTTGAATGCGGGGTCTTTTCTTCTATTTTTTAAGAAAGATGAGTTTTGACGCGTTTACTTACAAAAAAATTAATTAAACTTATCAAATTAACTTCTTATTGATGTATTCGTTCATCGTGATTGAATTCAAATCACGATGGCATTCTCTTGTTCCTGAGTGGGCTTCTTCAATTCTTTTAGGTTTGTGCTCTACTCCGAGTAAAGATCTGCCCGATTTTTATTTGCACATATAGGGCAAATGCTCTAATACCGCGTCTTTTTGTTACAACTTCGTTTTTTTTAATTCATTTAACGTTTCTGTCAAATATTTGACGTATTTATTATATTATTTTATTCGATTGAATATGATTTTCAGTTCGAATCAAAATTTATAAAAAATTTCTAATATAGAATATGATACAAGTAGTAATGATAATAGATATATTACCAATTGGATTTGCTAAACGGAGTCTGGATATTTCATTTTGTTGGTCTAAACAAGGCAACCATAAAGTATTCTAATTGATAATATTAATTTGAGTACCTCAAAAGCATAGATTTAATTGAACTTGATTGCACTTCACGCTTCAAATTTTTGATGATTTAATCAATCTTTCTTGGGCGAAACAGAGGGATATCTCAATCGGGTGAGAGAACGGGGGAATTCCGTATGACCCAATATATCTGACAAGTCGCACTATAAGTCAATCCAAAGTGAATCGTCTTCTCCAGGATGTCGAAAAGGGACTTTTGGGACACCAATAGGCATTAAATGAAAGAAAAAAGATTAAGTACTCTATTTCACTTTGAGATGAAAACGTAAGAATGAATTTTTTGTTTTAAGAATATTGACCTTTATAATTTACTAATATTTTCGTAATATTTTGTAATATTTTATACGTGGATTTCTATTAGAATTTCTATTTAGAATTTCGAAAAATTTGATAAAAATAGAAAAAAGAAATATATAAAATATTAAGGAAGACAAATCGAATAGAGTCAAATTATTACGAATAAGTCCTTTGAATGATGAACAAATTTCTATGTGTTCGTTCATAGAAAATGGAGTCAGCTACCCGTTGCGTATTGGTACTTATCGGGTATAAAATAGATTTGCTTCTCTTTTTTTTGTTCCTACAAACAGAATTGTTATATTATTACTAAAATACTAAAAAAAAAAAAAATAGTAATTCTTTCTCCACTTAAAAAGGGAGATCCATAACATAGTTTTTCCAGTGCAATAAAGTTACATAGTATTTATTTTTCGTGAATAAAGGGGTATTTCCATGGGTTTGCCTTGGTATCGTGTTCATACCGTCGTATTGAATGATCCCGGTCGTTTGCTGTCTGTCCATATAATGCATACAGCGTTGGTTGCTGGTTGGGCTGGTTCGATGGCTCTATATGAATTAGCAGTTTTTGATCCCTCTGACCCCGTTCTTGATCCGATGTGGAGACAAGGTATGTTCGTTATACCGTTCATGACTCGTTTAGGAATAACCAATTCGTGGGGTGGTTGGAATATCACAGGAGTAACTATAAGCAATCCGGGTATTTGGAGTTATGAAGGTGTGGCTGGGGCGCATATTGTGTTTTCTGGCTTGTGTTTCTTAGCAGCTATTTGGCATTGGGTGTATTGGGATCTAGAAATATTTTTTGATGAGCGTACAGGAAAACCATCTTTGGATTTGCCCAAGATCTTTGGAATTCATTTATTTCTCTCAGGGGTAGCTTGCTTTGGGTTTGGCGCTTTTCATGTAACCGGATTGTATGGTCCTGGAATATGGGTCTCCGATCCTTATGGATTAACTGGAAAGGTACAACCAGTAAGTCCAGCATGGGGTGTGGAAGGTTTTGATCCCTTTGTTCCGGGAGGAATAGCTTCTCATCATATTGCAGCGGGTACATTGGGCATATTGGCGGGCCTATTTCATCTTAGCGTCCGTCCGCCCCAACGTTTATACAAAGGATTACGTATGGGAAATATTGAAACTGTCCTTTCCAGTAGTATCGCTGCTGTCTTTTTTGCAGCGTTTGTTGTTGCTGGAACTATGTGGTATGGTTCAGCAACTACCCCGATTGAATTATTTGGTCCCACTCGTTATCAATGGGATCAAGGATACTTCCAGCAAGAAATATATCGAAGAGTTAGTGCCGGGCTAGCCGAAAAGCAAAATTTATCCGAAGCTTGGTCTAAAATTCCCGAAAAATTAACTTTTTATGATTACATTGGCAATAATCCTGCAAAAGGTGGATTGTTCAGAGCAGGTTCGATGGACAACGGGGATGGAATAGCTGTTGGATGGTTAGGACATCCTATCTTTAGAGATAAAGAAGGGCGTGAACTTTTTGTACGCCGTATGCCTACTTTTTTTGAAACATTTCCAGTTGTTTTGGTAGACGGAGATGGGATTGTTAGAGCCGATGTTCCTTTTCGAAGGGCAGAGTCGAAGTATAGTGTCGAACAAGTAGGTGTAACTGTTGAGTTCTATGGTGGTGAACTAAATGGAGTCAGTTATAGTGATCCTGCTACTGTCAAAAAATATGCTAGACGTGCTCAATTAGGCGAAATTTTTGAATTAGATCGTGCTACTTTGAAATCCGATGGTGTTTTTCGTAGTAGTCCAAGGGGTTGGTTTACTTTTGGACATGCTTCGTTCGCTCTGCTCTTTTTCTTCGGACACATTTGGCATGGTGCTCGAACTTTGTTCAGGGATGTTTTTGCTGGGATTGATCCAGATTTAGATGCTCAAGTGGAATTTGGAGCATTCCAAAAACTTGGAGATCCAACTACAAAAAGACAAGTAGTCTGATATAATATTTGATCTCTTAGTTTTCGCCTCTATTTTAGTTTTGTAATTTTCCATAGGGTATGTAGATATCTTAATTTGAATCACCACCTTTTCTTTGAATTTTGGTCTTTTTTTATCCGGGAGACGCTCCAAAATAAACAGGTATGAAAGCTATAATTGTAAACCACAATTGAATTTATGGAAGCATTGGTTTATACATTCCTTTTAGTCTCAACTTTAGGAATAATTTTTTTCGCTATTTTTTTTCGAGAACCGCCGAAAATTCAAACTAAAAAGGTAAAATGATTTTTTGATATCTTAATTGAAATAAAGAGGTAAAGAGCCTCCCAATATTGGGAGGCTCTTTTAGTCCCCGTGTTCCTCGAATGGATCTCTTAGTTGTTGAGAGGGTTGCCCAAAAGCAGTATATAAAGCATACCCAGTAAAACTTACAAGTAAACCAGATATAGAGATGGCGACTAGGGTTGCTGTTTCCATTATTATATAATTTCAAGACCACAGTGGATCTATGATAAGATCATTTATTTACAACGGAATGGTATACAAAGTCAACAGATCTCAATTAATACAAATAGGATTCAATTTATGGCTACACAAAGCGTGGAGGGTGGTTCTCGATCTGGTCCAAGACGAACTGTTGTAGGGGATTTATTGAAACCATTGAATTCCGAATATGGTAAAGTAGCTCCGGGATGGGGAACCACTCCTCTAATGGGTATCGCAATGGCTCTATTTGCAGTATTCCTATCTATTATTTTGGAGATTTATAATTCTTCCATTTTACTAGATGGAATTTCAATGAATTAGATTTATAAGAAACAATAAGGCCTAGCTTTTGAATACAAAATGAAGCATTTTTCTCTCGGATTTTTTATTCTAGTCTATTTTCAGAGTTCGATCGTGAAATTTATTTATTTCTGTATTTCTGGAATATGAGTGTGCGACTTGTTAGAATTGATCCTATATGATAGTACAGAGAGTGGATCTGTCGTCTTGATAGAGATGCTTTTATACCTCGTCAGGTATTTATTATAGTATCTGTAGCACGGAATGTATGAAATAGATTACGAAGTATTAGAACTATGATTCATACTGAATATTCAGATCTCGTGATCGGACTCCAAAAAATTTCAAAGAGTTAGAAGGTATAAATTGAAACATTTTTCTTCTTTCAAACTCTTTATCTATATTTGATCAAAGGATAAACCTTTCTTTGGATTTTTAGTGATTCTATTTATTGATTGAATAAGTGATGATACAACGGTTCTTACTCAGAGAATCTTTGGGCTTAGTTTGAAGGTTTTATTAAATAAATCATCGTGGTTCTAGTACGAATCTGAGGTTTCAATCGGTTTGTAGGATCGTAACAAGAAAATTTCTATCAATAATAAAGAAAACAACAATAAGGCTACATTACATACAAAATCAAAGAAAATAAAAATGGGTAAATAGAAGATTCAAGAGGCCCATAACAATCAACACCAAAAAAGGAACGAGCCGACTTGATATTTTGATATTATAACCACAAAGAAGAGTTTTCGAATTTTTATTTTTTCGTATGGTCAGGTCAAAAACTCTTTAATCATAGGATTAAGAAGTTTCTATTACACATATCTGTTTGAACTAGTATTTTGGTGGTTCTGTTTGAGCCGTACGAGATGAAATTCTCATATACGGTTCTTGGAGGGGGAGTCTTTCTGGTTTACCTATCTCAATAAAGTCTATGATTGGTTTGAAGAACGTCTTGAGATTCAGGCGATTGCAGATGATATAACTAGTAAATATGTTCCTCCTCATGTTAACATATTTTATTGTTTA